TTGCGCTGACTCTACTCAACAAACCACAAGGATATTGGGACATTATATATAATTTTCGGAGTTTGGTGTGGGATAGTAGGAACTGGTTTATCTCTTTTAATTCGCCTAGAGCTTGGGACATCTGGAATTTTAAGTGATGATCATTTTTTTAATGTGATCGTTACAGCCCATGCCTTCGTTATAATTTTTTTTATAGTTATGCCCATTATAATCGGAGGGTTTGGTAACTGGATGGTGCCTTTATTAATCGGGGCACCCGATATGAGATTTCCGCGGATAAATAACATAAGATTCTGGCTATTACCCCCTTCATTTGTTCTTTTGATTAGGTCTAGAATGGTCGAAGGAGGAGCAGGCACAGGGTGAACCGTTTACCCTCCCCTAAGAAGCTTAGCCGGGCATAGGGGGGCTTCTGTGGATCTGGCTATTTTCTCCTTACACTTAGCAGGTATATCTTCTATTTTGGGGGCAATCAATTTTATTACTACTATTTTTAATATACGGTCATCAGGCTTATCTATGGAACGGCTAAGACTATTTGTGTGGTCGATCTTAGTAACAGTCTTCTTATTACTTCTTTCACTACCTGTTTTAGCTGGGGCGATTACAATGTTATTAACTGATCGAAATTTTAACACGAGGTTTTTCGACCCTGCTGGTGGAGGAGACCCTATCTTATATCAACACTTATTTTGATTTTTCGGTCACCCTGAAGTATATATTCTAATTTTGCCAGGGTTTGGTATTATCTCACATATTTTAGGAAATGTGTCCTCTAAACAACCATTTGGTTCTCTTGGTATAATTTATGCTATAATTTCCATCGGGGTCTTAGGATTTATTGTATGGGCTCATCATATGTTTACCGTGGGAATAGACGTTGACACTCGAGCTTACTTTACAGCGGCCACAATAATTATCGCCGTACCGACAGGAATCAAAGTTTTTAGCTGATTAATAACACTATATGGAATAAACTCAAAGTTTAACGCTTCTATGTATTGAGTGTTGGGGTTTATTTTTTTATTTACTTTAGGAGGCCTTACTGGAATTGTCTTATCCAACTCATCATTAGATATTGTTCTGCATGACACGTACTATGTCGTTGCTCATTTTCATTATGTATTGTCAATAGGAGCGGTTTTTGCTATTTTTGCCGGGTTTGTATACTGATTCCCAGTTATAACAGGTTTGGTCTTACATGAGCGATTGTGTAAAGCCCAATTTTTTATTATATTCTTGGCTGTGAATCTTACATTTTTTCCTCAGCATTTTCTCGGGCTTTCTGGCATACCACGTCGTTACTCGGATTATCCTGACAGTTACTTTATATGAAATCAATTTTCTTCTTATGGATCCTTAATATCTATTTTTGCTGTATTTCTTTTTATTTTTATGGTTTGAGAATCTCTCTTAAGCCAGCGAGCGGTGATTTTTAGAAGTGCCGCATTGTACTCTCGGGAATGGGTGGAAAATAATTTTCCTCCCGATTTTCACGGGAACCTAACACCTAGTGTATCTCTTCGCTAATAACTAATAAAGTATACTAAGTACTTATCTCTTACATAGATAAAGAGTCAGCTTTGACTGTTAGATATTTAAAATAACTATAGTACTCTTTTTTACTTTTCTATTAAAATGAGGATAAAAAAGTAGAAGTGAATACTTACCTTTTGCATAATGGTTAAACTAAATATCTATTAAATAAATATACCCGAATAATAAAGATCTACGCTGTTTTAATTCTTAGAATAAAATATATAATGTAGCATAATTATTTAAGTAAAAAATTGTGTAGGGGTGAAACACTTTCAATTTATTAAGTATCTGGATTGAGCCGAAATGAATTTAGTTCGTAAGATAATCACAAAGTTATAAGATTTTGTGAGGCAAGAATATAAATTATTGACTTTAAACGAAATAAGTTTTCAGATTTATCATGCACAAAGATATTTAGATTTATATTAATCTAGCGCACTAGGCTCATATCCCCCCCAATAAAAAAGCGGATTAATAATGTTTAAATTAGTAAATAATATTAACCTAACAAAAGGAACTCGGCAAATATAATTTTCAACTAGTTTATCAAAAACATAGCTTTAAGAAAAATATTTAAGGTTTAATCTGCCCAGTGATAATTTTAACGGCCGCAGTACATTGACTGTGCTAAGGTAGCATAATAAGTTGACTTTTAAATGAAGTCGGGTATGAACGGATAGCTGGGGATTACCTGTCTCGTGTTAGTTATGTTAAAATTATTTAAAAGGTGAAAATACCTTTACGATTATGTTAGACGAGAAGACCCTAAGAATTATAATTAAAGAAATTTGTATTACTAAGTTTTTGTTGGGGCAACAAATTAGGTTTAACCGAATAATAACACAGCTTTGCATGTAATGATTTCATAGAATGGTATTAATTACCTTAGGGATAACAGCATAATTATATTAATAGATTGTGACCTCGATGTTGGACTAAGGGCCTTATTAAATAGCCTTTAATAAGGATAGTTCTGTTCGAACTGTAGACCTTACATGATCTGAGTTCAGACCGGCGTAAGCCAGGTCAGTTTCTATCTACTCTTTAAAATAAATTAGTACGAAAGGACCATATATTTTTATATCTATATTAATTTGGCAGATTTATGCGAATGACTTAGAATCATAGTATACCTTTTGAGGTGGTTAATAATTAAAAGAAGTTTTAAAAACATTAACTTTGGGAGTTAAAAAATGAAATCTGGAATTTCACTTTTAAAGGTAGTATACTTTATATAGAAGATTTATTTTGCACATAAAAAGAAAATTTGAGTTTTGCTCCCACAGATGAGTACATCTGAGTTGATTTGAGCTTACATAGTGATAAATTTTTTTATATGTTGTAATTGCTTTTTGGGGAGACCTGTTGCTTATGGCGGCGTGCTAGTAGGGCTCAGGGCCATTATGTCTTTTTTGGTTGGAGTTACTTCTAGAAGATGATATGGCTACTTGATTTTTTTAGTATATGTAGGCGGTCTGCTAGTCCTTTTTATATACACCATTATACTGAGAAGAAACTACTATACAAAGATGTCGGCCAAGTTTTTATTTGGAGGAGGATTTATTGCTTTATTAATAACTGTATGAGTAAATACTAACCATTTAAAGTTAATTACAGGTGTGAGGTGCAACCAATGCAGTATAGACATACAAATAAGTCTTTTCATCTCATTAGGTCTCCTGTTACTATTAGTTTTTTTTACTATTATTTATATTGTGCTTAAACGCGGAAAAATTAATATTGCTTAAGTTTAGTAAATTTTACCGATTACCCTTGTTATTGCTTGTCTCTTCTTCTGTATTAAGAACCTGTTTTTTTTTATTATTACTGTGTAACCAAAAATCCATGTTAGCAGAGGTAAACATCTTTAGCATTAGAAGTACATGAATTTCTGTTTTATTTATTTTTGACAAAGTAAGATTAAGGTTTAGTATAGTGGTTAGATTAATTTCATTGTGTGTATTTTCATTTGCAACTTCTTACATGGCTGAGGACTTATTCAAATTTCGATTTGGTTTAATTTTAATATTATTTGTAGTTTCCATAAATATTCTAATCTTTTCGGGCTCTTTATTTCTTCTTCTCCTGGGATGAGATGGGCTGGGTATTTCATCATTTGCTTTGATTATTTACTATCAAAGTATTGTGAGCTTAAAAGCTGGTTACCTTACGCTAATAACCAATCGAATAGGAGATGTGGTTATTCTTATAAGAATTCCCTTTATACTAATAACAGGGAGTATTTCTATTTTCCCAATCACTTACTCTCACTCTTTGGTTGTTTTGCTCCTTTTGCTTGCCTCTCTCACCAAAAGGGCACAGTATCCTTTCAGGGCGTGGCTACCGGCTGCCATGGCAGCCCCTACTCCTGTTAGAGCTTTGGTACACTCATCAACTCTAGTAACAGCGGGGGTTTATTTAATTATTCGGGTCAGCATGAGCTTAGGTTTAGACCCTACTGCCAGAAGAATCCTATTATTTTGTGGAGGTGTGACTTGCTTTTTAGGCGGAGTTAGTGCTATTTTTGAAAATGACATCAAAAAAGTGATTGCATTTTCCACTTTAAGACAATTAGGTCTAATAGTATTTTGTTTAGGGATAATTCAGCCTAACTTAGCCCTACTTCACCTCTACACTCACGCTATATTTAAGGCATTACTTTTTCTTTGTGCGGGTTTAGTACTAATAATTAATTATGGAAATCAGGACATGCGATTAATAGGATCTCTATTACTACGGAGGCCAGTTATTTTAGTTTTTTTTAACATCAGTAGCTTTTGCCTTATAGGGGCTCCTTTCATCAGTTCTTATTACTCTAAACATGTAATTTATGAGTTAATAGTAATAAGTAAAGTAAATATAGTTAGTGTGACCTTAATATTGGTAGGGGCTACATTAACAAGTATTTACTCCACACGAATACTTAAAGTTTTAAGATGAGGAAAACTATCTACTCTTAGACTGCTAACCGTCCTCTCTTTCCAAAAATATGTACCACTAGCTCTTCTATTCTTACTCTCGATCTGCAGGGGTAAAATGTTCTGATTATTAGACACTTGCAATCTTAGCATTATGTACACGTCCTCTTACTATCAGCTCTTGATATATGGTATATTACTAACCGGTGTTGTGGTGGGGTTAAGAGTAAAACCAGCTAAAAGGTTTTTATTCAGAAGTATTATATTTTTATGAGAAAGCTCTAACAAAATAATCAGGTTTTTCCACCCTATTACTAAATACACCAAAACACTGGATTACGGGTGGTTGGAGCCGATAAACAGCTTAAGTAATACTGTGTTTAAAATTGGGGACAGATTAAGTAAAATGTTTAAGACTATTGATTTTTATTTAATTACCATAGCTCGTAACTCTACTTTCTGTGTTATTTTTGTGTCTTTATGTTTTTATTTCTGGCAAAATCCGTAATTCTTTGTTTATGTACACTCATTGCGGTGGCTTTTTTTACCTTGCTGGAACGGAAGGTTCTGGGTTATATACAAATTCGTAAAGGACCTAATAAAGTCAGGATAGGAGGGATTCTTCAACCAATCGCTGATGCCTTAAAGCTTTTTTTTAAAGAGAAAATCAGTAAAGTATCTTCAAACAGATTTTTATTTATGTTTGTGCCTGCGGGTGGTTTTACCCTTAGCTTAACTCTTTGATTTTTGTGTCCTAGTTTTTTTAGAATTAATTTCATAAGATTTGGGCTACTACTATTTTTCTGCCTAACAGGGTTAAATGTTTATGTTACAGCTTTAGCTGGTTGGGCTTCTAACAGAATATATGCTTTCCTCGGCGCTTTACGTGCTTCCGCTCAAACTATTTCTTATGAAGTAAGATTGGTAATATTACTATTATTCCCAGCTTTTCTCCATTTATCCTTATGCTGGGACGATAATATAAAAGCTTCTCCTGTTTTTATTTTAATTGTTCCTCTTCTTTTAGTGTGATTCACTAGCACATTAGCTGAAACAAACCGAGCCCCTTTTGATTTTGCGGAGGGGGAATCAGAATTGGTGTCGGGCTTCAATGTAGAATATGAAAGAGGGTTGTTTGCTTTACTTTTTCTAGCTGAATATACAAGGATTTTGTTTATAGCATTATCAACAGTCGTATGGTTTATAGCTAGTATTAGACAGATAATTATAATTCTTTTGGTGTTTTCAGTTAGTGTTATATTCTTACTAGCTCGAGGTGCTTACCCCCGGTTCCGGTATGACCTTTTAATAATGCTATGCTGAAAAAGGTACCTACCATTTGCTATTTGTTTACTCATTTACGCCATGGGAAGAAAACTATTATATTAAACCATTACACAAAGCTACCTTTTAGCTGTGTTAATCGGTTTTGTCATTTTACTATTGACTTTTTTTATGCAGAGTAAAAAGTTGCTAAGGAGCTTGATTATTCTAGAAATAATAATACTAACCAGCCTGATTTATTTATTTGGGACCCTTGTGGGGGCATCTTCGAGCGGTTTTCTTCTTCTGATATTAACTTTTGCAGCTTCGGAGGCTGCACTGGGTTTATCTTTACTGATTAATTTAATTCGATTATATAGTAATGATAACCTAAATAATTTATTTTTATAATTGCGAAAATTTAAATTTGTTGAAGAATTATCCGGGCTACCTTCACCCATAAACATCAGAGTATGATGAAGAGGAGGTTCTATCTTAGGTATACTTTTAGGAGTGCAGCTAATTACAGGACTATTCCTCTCGATACATTACGCATCGGATATTCTAATTTCTTTTGACTCAGTAATTCATATTATACGTGATGTCCCCAGGGGTTGAATGTTTCGACTTCTTCATTCTAACGGTGCTTCATTTTTTTTTATTTTTTTATATCTTCATTTGGGCCGAGGACTATACTATCAAAGCTACCTTACCCAAAGGAAAACGTGATCTGCCGGAGTATCAATTTTTTTACTGAGAATGGCGACAGCTTTTTTAGGTTATGTGCTCCCCTGGGGGCAAATATCATTTTGGGGGGCTACCGTTATTACAAATTTACTTTCAGCTATTCCTTACTGAGGTAGCTACCTTGTAGAGTGAGTTTGAGGGGGGTTCTCAGTAGGGCAAGCAACACTCAATCGATTCTTCTCTTTGCATTTTATCCTACCTTTCGTAATTGCCATACTTGTTTTAGCTCACTTGATTTTTCTTCACGAAAAAGGCTCAACAAACCCACTAGGGCATAACTATCATATTAATAAAATTCCCTTTCACCCCTACTTTACTTACAAAGATGTAGTAGGTTTTATATTTGTCCTGTTGTGTCTTATTGGGGTCAGTGCTTATTTTCCTTATAGCATATCTGACCCTGAAAATTTTATTTTTGCTAATCCTATAGTCACCCCCACCCACATTCAACCAGAGTGATATTTCTTATTTGCTTACGCCATTCTCCGGTCTATCCCTTCAAAGCTTGGTGGGGTAATTGCTTTAGTCATAAGAATTATTATTCTATATTTTTTGCCCGTAGGCTTAGCAAATATAAATGTACCGTCCTCTTTTAATATCACTTATCAGGTGGTTTTTTGGGTTCTAGTTACAGATTTTGCACTTTTGACCTGACTAGGGGCCTGCCCTATTGAAGACCCCTATTTAGGATTAGCGCAGCCTTTAACTGTTTTATATTTTTTATGTTTCCCTGCTTTAGTCTACAGCTCAAGGATATTAATGAAAAAATAATTTTATCTAGTTTAATAATAAATACCTCCTTGTCAAGGAGTAGATATAGCTTCTGGTTGTGATGTAAAGGTAGTTTAAATAAAACAAATGATTTGCAAAATTATTTATGGATTTCCTCTTTATTAGGTGGATAACTTAACATAAAGTAAAGCTTTGAAGGGGCTTAAATGAAATATTTCTCTACCTAGTGAGAATTTGAGGTTCAATCAATTTAATAGACCCTAGTTCCCCTATTCAAGGAGAGATATTACTCTTTCATGACCACGCCATGATCATATTGATTGGAATTTTCTCATTAGTCGCTGTGTTGGGGATCAAATTATGCATTAATAATCTTTCCTCACGGTCTATTCATGAGGCTCAGACATTAGAAATTTTGTGAACTATTCTACCGGCATTTTTACTCCTTTGATTAGCGCTGCCAAGCCTTCGACTTTTATACTTACTTGATGAGCAAAGCAGTAATGGTTTAATCCTTAAATCCGTAGGTCATCAGTGATACTGAAGGTATGAAGTACCTAGGAGCAGGACACATAGATTCGACTCTTATATAATTCAAGAAAGAAACTTAAAAAGGGGGGAGTATCGACTTCTAGAAGTTGATAATCGCCCCTCGCTTCCATATAATAACGCCATTAATGTTCTCACTACTAGGACTGACGTGATTCATGCATGAGCACTCCCATCAATAGGAGTTAAAATGGATGCTGTCCCCGGCCGGCTAAATATAATAGGAATTTATGCTAATGGTCCTGGTGTATTTTATGGCCAATGCTCCGAAATCTGTGGAGCCAACCATTCTTATATGCCTATTGTTATTGAGTTTATTAGATTAAAAGATTTTATGAGTTTTTTTGGATTCTAACTAACTAGAGGTAGTTTGTAAAGCTACTTAGGGAGACATCCCCAAATAATATTAATAAGTTAAAAAAACTACTGATCTTCAAAATCAGAAATATGCCATATAAGTTTAATATGAAATTTGATAAGCTATGAGGTTTAATACTGTTTATTTGTGGAATAAAAGATCTCAACATTTTAGAGATAGCTTCAATTACTTATAAGTATGTTTGTACTTCCACCTTCCAAGCGGAGAGACTCCACCTATAGGAGATAAGTGATTAATTTTTCACAAAGGTTTTCTTTTCTTGAAAATTCAAATGTTTCCGTGCTGTGTACACCAATGAAAAAATAAGGAAAAAGATATTTCATATGAGGCGCTTAAAACCTGTGCATTTTTCTGCCACTTATTTAAGCGTATTATCTTAAGGTTATTATTATTTTAGTCTGGTTAACGCCTATTTTTTCTTTATATTGAAGAGAGTGTGCTATGTAGCTTTGTATTGAAATAGAATATATTAGAAGAATAATTAATAAAATGTAAACTATTACGCCAGAGGCCGGTCTAAGTTGAGGCATTTTAGATGTCTAGGTAGATTCTGTTAATTAACATTTAATTGCTTTTAATAAGCTACATCCAAAATTAGATGGGTGTTCACTAATATACAATCTTAACAGTAAAGTAAAAATATAGGCCTGGATAAAAGAAACGAACATTTCAAATAGATTGTAAAAAATGAGTAGTAGAAACACTATAAATAAAGGTAATAGGGTTAATGAAGACCTCAATAAAGTGGAGATAAGAGCTAAAATAATATGGCCCGCTCTGATATTTGCCACAAGTCGAACTGTTAATGTCATCGGGCGAATTAAAATACTAATAGTCTCAATTAGCACCAAAAAGGGAACAAGTAAATGAGGGGCTCCGGAGGGAACTAAATGAGCTGCGGATTTTTTGATCGAAAATCTTCAACCAGAAAGTAATACCAACCCTCATATAATTAAAGCAAGGCTCCTATTAACCCATAGTCTAGTTGTGGTTCTAAAAACTATAGGCAAAAGCCCTAGAAAATTATTGACTAAGATAAAAATTATTAACACAGTTAAAAACAGCTTTACAGAAAAAGCTACTTCTTTACCTCATAGTGCGGACAGACTGTTTTTTACCACGCTTAAGTAATTTGAGTTAAAAAATAAAGAGGAGAAAGAAATAGCGGTGACCAAAAGAGGTCTTACTCACACCAGAACAGAAGAATTTCTATCTATAGATGAAAATAAATCTGCTATCATATAAAAATGTGAGAATAATCTCAGTAACTTAAGGCCGAAACTTAATTGTAGTGCCTACCCCATTTTTATTAGATAAAATTATTATTATTTTTTTTATATCATGAAAAGATATTGTATTTATATACTAACCCAACAGTTAGTAGGAATCTACTTAGAGGCAGCTTCCGCTACCTCTACTATGTTACGACTTGTCTCCTTTTTCAACGAGAATGACGGGCGATTTGTGCACTATTAATAAGCTATTCAGTTATTGATTTTTATTATGACTTACTTTCAAGTCCAACTTCAGCGATATTTTTAAGTCGCATGGGTGAATATTTAATTACTGTAGCTCGCCTTAAATCTCTAGTATCAGCTGCACCTTGATCTGTCTTCTCGCCTCTCTTAGGCAAAAAAAATTTTTCTCTGAAAAATTTAAGACGACGGCATACAAACTTTTTTAACTTAAGAAGAATATCTTGGTGGTTATCAATTACTTGGTAAGCTCCCCTGATAAATCATAATAGCCGCCATGACTTTTGAGTTTATAATAATTTTACTCCTCAATCTATGGTCTTTTTCATTAAGAATAATAGGGTATCTAATCCTAGTTTTTTACCTTATTTTGGCGTATAGGAAAATACACTTAACTTTTTTGATATAGTAACATTTTACTATACACTATATAAGCACATATTATTTTATAAATAGATTATTATAAATTATTTATTAATAAGGTTTGACCGCGGTTGCTGGCACCGTATTAACCTTAATACCCTAGAAATACTAAATATATATTGATATATTTTTTAAAACTTTAGACTGGGTTTACTTTAGTTTCCATAATCTTTTAATCTAGTAACAATTTTGCCTATCAAGTTTAGTAGGTAATTTTTCTAAAAAGGAGGATGGTCCGTTTTTGGGTTATGGGCCCAACAGCTTAAGTAGCTTATTTTTAGTATATTTTACCCTATTTTCAATCTAATGCACCCATGTACCACTCGTACAGTAAACCAAGTAATAAAATTATCAAAAAAAATAAAAGCGCAGAAGAAATAGATGCATATAAACTAACTTTCATTAAAGTTAGCACTGGAAATAATAAGACGATTTCCACATCAAAGATTAGGAATAAAATAATTAACATAAAAAAGCGTAGTGAAAAAGGTTTTCGAGGTGTACACATAGGGTCAAACCCACATTCAAAAGCTCTTCCTTTTTCCCTATTTGTTATATCAGATTGTCAGTTGATTATTAGATAAAGAAAGAATAGCATTGAGCCCACTAATAAAGGAAAAGAAGCATAGAGTAACATGATATAGTGAGTTCACTAAATGGTAAAAATCTACTTACCGGAAAAGATTTTCAAAATCCTTCATAATATAAAAAACTAAACATTTATAATTAAGGCTGCTAACTTTGATTTGGGAGATTTTCTATTTTCCTTGTTTATATGTGCCTTATATTTTTTGCTGTTACTCTGACTATAATAGCCTTTGTGGGCTGGGACACCGTTTGTGTAGGGGTATTAGTGCTGCTAGTAATAAGATTCCTGGGATTACCTAAAACTTTTTCTTTTACTGCTATTAACCATTTGATAATAAATGAAAGGTTAGGCTCTATACTTATCTTTTTAAGAGCTATTATTATTCTGCTCTCGGTCATTTGTACTTGGTGAAATAAAGACAGGAAATATCTTTTATCTTTATTACTCCTTAATTTATTCCTAGTTAGGGCTTTTTCTATAAAAAATTTAATTACTTTTTACTTTTTTTTTGAAGCTTCCCTTATCCCCACGCTATACTTAATTGTGGCTTGAGGGTATCAACCAGAACGCCTGCAGGCTGGTGTATATATAATTTTGTACACTGTCCTTGCTTCCCTACCTTTATTAGCATTTTTACTTTACATTATGTGATTAGATGGTTCTGCTGATGTGTTTACCTTAGCGGTGGTGCAAAAAAGAGTAAAAAATTCATTGGTGTTAGTATTAATGTTAGCTTTTTTAGTTAAACTACCCATATATGGGGCGCATCTTTGACTCCCAAAAGCTCATGTAGAAGCACCTTTAAGAGGTTCTATAGTTTTAGCCGGAGTTTTACTAAAGTTAGGAGGGTACGGAATGTATTTGAGTGATATATGTTTTGTGTTAACCTCTGATAGCAGTTGAATCCTGCTTATCTGTTTTGTTAGAATCTTGGGGGGATTATACGCTTCTTTCATATGTTTTGTTCAATCTGATATAAAAGCTATGGTGGCCTACTCCTCGGTGGCCCACATAAGTTTAATCATTGTTGGGGTACTAAATAACACCATTTGAGGGGTCGTATCAGCAAAAATTACATTGCTGGCCCACGGCTTTACTTCTTCAGCCTTATTCGTGTTGGCTAATATAATTTATAAAAAAATCAATAGTCGTAGGTTCAGAATAAGGGGAGGCATACTAAGCCTATTTCCTAAAATAAGCCTGTTGTGGTTTTTGTTTTGTGGAATTAATATGGCAGCCCCCCCTTCAATTAATTTATTGGGGGAAATATTTTTAGTACCAGCACTTTACCTACAAAGGGGATTAATAGTCGCGTTGTTCGTTCTCATTATATTTTTCAGGGCAGGCTATAATATGTTACTATATTCCAGGAATAATCACGGTAGTAGTAATAACACAATTATTGTATCTAGTCAGTACACTAGATCTGACTATGGCTCACTTTGGGCCCATATTCTACCTTTCTTGTTATTATTTAAGATATGTTTATTTTATCTTTCAGTAGAAGTCTACTGGCTGTTAGAAAATTATTCGTATTTGATTTACAAAATCAATATTTTATGTTTAAATTATAGCAGCAAGAACCTCATCAGTAAATCCTAATATATAAGAATAATCACACCACATCTACGAAATGTCAGTATCAGGCGGCGGCCAAAAACCCTACGTGGTGGGTAGTGTTAAAATGGTAGAGAATCAGCCGCCATGTACATACAATCAAAAAAGTCGCACCCACAGCCACATGAAGTCCGTGAAAACCAGTGGCAACAAAAAATGTTCTCCCATATACACTATCCGCGATAGTGAATGTAGTTTCTATATATTCACCATATTGGAGAAACAAAAAGTAGATCCCCAATAAAGAAGTTACTATTAACCCTGATACAGCTGATTTATATTTACCTTCTTCTAAGGCATGATGAGCCCACGTCACTCTTACCCCAGAGAGCAAAAGAACAGAAGTATTTAGAAGGGGCACCTGGAAAGTAGCTAGAGTTTGAATGCCTACCGGAGGCCACACTGATCCAATTTCAACTGAGGGAGCTAGGCTGCTGTGAAAATATGCCCAAAAAAAAGCGAAAAAAAAACAAACTTCTGATAAAATAAATAATATCACCCCTAACTTTAAGCCTTTAACTACAAAAGAAGTATGATGACCCTGGTAAGTAGATTCTCGAACAATATCCCGTCATCATAAGTAGGCAACAAAAGCAGTCAATAATGCACCATACACTAATAAAGTTCTTGTCCCAATTCGCAGGTAATAGATTAAGCCTAAGGGAAGACACGAAATGGCACCTGAAACCAAAAGAGGTCAAGGTCTAAATTCAACAAGATGGAACGGTGTTTTGTGCATATTATAGAAATAAGTATCACACATAACTATTCAAGCGATAGCTGAGCAACCGCCGGATGAACGGACATCATTGATGTTGATGAAATTAGAATTAAATAAAATTCGTTGCTCTAAATGACACCCTACTCTTTAGTGCTTAGAAGGATGGTATTTTTAGGTCCTGCCATCAGGCTATCCAGGGGCAACTGACTTATTTTATGGGGGGGTATAGAGCTGTCTTTAATAGGCCTAATGCCGCTTATAAATATAGGACGAGGTATAATTTCGTCAGAAAGATCTATAAAATATTTTTTAATTCAAGCCGTTGCAAGAACAATTATTTTGATTAGTGGAATAAACATTTATTTTCTAAAAGATTTAAATTTTATCTTTATCTTATTTTTTGTTTTTAGGTTGATTGTGAAGCTTGGGGCTTTCCCGTTTCACTTTTGGGTAATCCCAGTAGTAGAAGGAAGAAAGTACTATCACATATTTTACTTGTTAGTTCCGATAAAAATCGTTCCGCTGATGTTAATATGTAGAGCTTTAGCTCTGGACAAATTGGTCTATGAAGTGGTTATAATTTCTAGATTAGCAACATTAATTGTTGGCCCTATCCTCGGGAATAATGTTAGTTCTACATCTAAAATAATTGGTGCATCGTCTATCGGCCATTCGGGCTGGTTTATGTTGGGAAGATTATTTGGAGGATTATGATTATATTATTTGTGCTATAGACTTACTTTATGGATACTTTTGTGGGTCCTTCTTCAACATAATGAATTATTTATTTCGCTGATAGTGCTTAGACTAAGAGGGCTGCCCCCATTCTTTTTGTTCGTAGGGAAAATGTATATTTTTTTTGCAGCTATGGTGTCCTACGGCTTCTACAGAATTATAATAATTTTAATTTTCAGGAGTCTCATGAGGTTAAACTTCTATCTAAAATTTAGTTATATATACTATTTAATCAGCAGGAAAATAGAATCTAAATTTAATTTTATGTCTGCGAGATTGCTTCTGGCAGCGGGGGGGCTGCTACTTTTGATGTTTTAATTTTTTATGGCCGAGAAACAGGCATTAGATTTTTAATCTAAATACGAAATTAAGTTCT